ATAAAAAATATAAAAAAGTGGTGAAATACCCATTTTTATAATTTTTTTCCAATCAAATAAAAGACTCAAATCAGTTTTTTCTCGACATGAGTGTTTTATATCGAAAAAAATTCCAAATCTTTGTTTTGAAACCTTTTATGTATTAAGATAGTAGTAGAAAGAGTACCATGCTTATATCTAGACTTCAAACGTTTTAGTTTTAACCCTGTTAATGGTCCCACATTATTGGTTGATAGAGAATCGAAGTAGATTTACCAATGACTCACGAAATGCTATGATTCTTAAATATGATTTCGTAATTTATTCAGAAGTAATTCGCAGAATAATGCACCTTTTCTTTCCTAGTTGTACCAAAAAATAAAGTGCAGTTGGTCGGATCCAGCGGATTCTTGAAATAAACAACTCGCACACACTCCCTTTCCAAAAAAAATCAATACACCAAGCACTACACTTAGATTTATTGGATTTGTTGCAAAAATATCGGTATTAAACCCGAAACTTCCGGCGGATGGCCAATAACCCAAATAAAGGAAAGAATCGGTTCCATTTTTCATATGATCTCCTCTTTCGTATTCTTATAGAATAGATAAGACTAATTATCTATATTTTTTATTTATTCTAGTATTTTTCCTATTATTTATTTTTATAAATACTACTAAAATAGAGTAAAAAATAATATTGATTTATATATAATTATAATGTATTTTTTTTTTTTTCAATTGAAAATTTATAATTAAGAATGATACTTATTAGAATTAGGTATCGGGTCTTATGTTATATGAGTTTCGAAATATCTCCTTTCTTGCAAAATACTTCTTTTGAAAAAGTTCCATTGGAATACGAGAGTAAAGGAAGAAAGCGGATTGGTGTGCTAAATCCTCCTCTCCCCCAATCAGTCCTTTACATGGACTGTTGTCCGAACGAAGCATAAATGGAAATCTGAATATAATTCAAAAAAAGCAAGAGCAGCAAATCCAAAGAAATAAAAAACTATATGTATTTTTAGTTTTTAGGATTAAACAAAGGGATTCGCAAATAAAAGTGCTAATGCAACAACCAGTCCATAAATTGTTAAAGCTTCCATAAAAGCCAGACTAAGCAATAAAGTACCTCGTATTTTTCCCTCTGCCTCTGGTTGTCTCGCGATCCCTTCTACAGCTTGTCCCGCAGCAGTACCTTGACCAACTCCAGGTCCAATAGAAGCAAGCCCAACAGCCAATCCAGCAGCAATAACGGAAGCGGCAGAAATCAGTGGATTCATGATAAATAAGTTCCTCGCACCAAAAAAAATAAAGAAATAGTTAATGATACAATCAACCAACGAATTATGACTTATTTATTCCATGGATAAAATTTATCGAGTCGAAGTAACTAATAAACCAGAATTGAAATAATAATATTCGTGAATTATCAGAAAAACCTCGACATATCTTTTTTTATTAATTCCTATCAACTTCGTGAATCTGTACAAATTTTTTTCTTCGATTTATTTCTTTTTTCCTTTCTTCCGAAGCATTCTTTGGTTCTTTTTCATGATTTAAATTCATCCAATTCAATATTAAATTAAAAATTACAGACGAAAAAGAAAAACTTTGGTTGGAATCCCTATAGAAATATAAATTAACATTCATAGTAGGGAAATTTAGATATATCTTTAGTTCCTATATACTTATCTAATATCACATATACGTGTCTTTCCCCCATAACGTAAACTAACTATTCAGCTAATTCATATCTTAGATTAGGAAAAAGAAAGATCTTTTAGATCTCTTTACTTTATTCTACAATTCCTTAATTTTAATATCGTAATATCTTTTTTACTATTACTTACTCTAGATTGTATATATCTTAATTTCTATATTGATCTTCCCTAAGTGGATTACCTCGATACGCGTATACATTGAGTGTAAGCTAAGCTAAAAAAAACTATGTCGAAAACTAGTCAATGATGACCTTCCATGGACTCTCCTATATAAGCCGCAGCTAAAGTTGCAAAAATAAGAGCTTGAATGCCACTTGTAAATAATCCAAGAAACATGACAGGTATAGGAACCACTAAAGGTACTAAAGAAACAAGAACAACAACTACTAATTCATCAGCTAATATATTTCCAAAAAGTCGAAAACTAAGTGATAAGGGTTTTGTGAAATCTTCTAAGATGTTAATGGGTAAAAGAATTGGAGTTGGTTGAATGTATTTACCAAAATAACCTAATCCCTTTTTGGTAAGACCCGCATAGAAATATGCTACTGACGTCAGTAAAGCTAAAGCAACGGTAGTATTTATATCATTTGTGGGTGCGGCTAACTCACCATGAGGTAACTGTATGATTTTCCAAGGTAAAAGAGCCCCCGACCAATTTGAAACAAAAATAAATAGAAACATAGTTCCAATAAATGGAACCCATGAACCATATTCTTCTCCAATCTGGGTTTTACTCACGTCTCGAATGAATTCAAGGACATATTCAAAAAAATTCTGACTATCAGTAGGAATGGTTTGGGGATTACGAACAGCTATAATGGCTGAACCTAGTAAGATAGCAATTACAACCCAAGAAGTAATAAGTACTTGAGCATGGACTTGGAAACCTCCTATTTGCCAATATAAATGTTGGCCTACTTCCACGCCGGATATATCGTATAAGCCTTTTAGTGTGTTGATGGAACATAATAAAACATTCATATTACCCTCTGAAAGAAATCTAACTTTAAAAAGGAATTATTTTGATTCAACCATCTCTTTTTCGACTTGCCCACTTCAATTGTATATTTTGAATATCAACAAATCACCTAATAGCCTCATTTATTTTTATCTCTTTTGTGCGATTCAGGAATCGTAACCGATTCAATAAATCTATTCTATGGAGTTTCAAAAAGTATTTACACGTAATCTTCTTAGTATTATTAATCAAGAATTTCGTATATAGATAGAACGTCCCTCACAAATTGAAAATACTAATTTAGTAAGAATTAATCGGATTGAAGCTATAGCGTCATCATTCGCTGGAATAGAAATATCTGCTAGATCCGGGTCACAGTTTGTGTCGATTAAACAAATCGTTGGAATTCCCAAAGTGATACATTCGCGAAGAGCCGTATATTCTTCTTGCTGATCAACAATTATTACAATATCGGGTAACCCCGTCATATATTTAATCCCGCCCAGATATGTTTGCAAGTGAGATAGTTGTCTCTTCAACACAGCCACATCTCTTTTCGGAAGATGGTTGAGTTTGCCTGCCTTTTGTTCTGTTCTCAAGTCCCGGAATTTGTGAAGTCTCGTTTCTGTAGTATACCAATTTGTTAACATACCAACAAGCCATTTTTTATTAACATAATGACACCGAGCCTTTATTGCAGCCCGTGCTACTGAATCAGCTGCTTTATTTTTGGTACCAACAATTAAAAATTGTTTTCCCCTACTTGCTGCATCAAAAACTAAATCACAAGCTTCTGATAAAAACCGAGCCGTTCTAGTAAGATTTATAATATGGATACCTTTACGCTTTGCAGAGATATAAGGTGCCATTCTAGGATTCCATTTCCTAGTACCATGACCAAAATGAACTCCTGCTTCCATCATTTCTTCCAAATTGATATTCCAATATCTTCTTGTCATTTCTCCCCCCCCTTTTTTTTCTTTTTTTTCTTTAAACAGAAGAAGTACCTTAAAACCTTAAAATAAAAATAGAAAAAATTGTTCCCATGGAACCTTCTTTTCTAACGGAGATTGACCGTTGATACACGACCCAAGCTATTCATTTTTTTCTTTCTATTTGATCCGTTACGTTATTATTTTGATTACTATTACCAAATCAAATGACTGCAACACAAATCTAAAACCGGATGAATCTGCTCTTTAGGAATCATTAAATCCTATAAATGAATGTTCTGATGTATCATGTACATTCTTTGAAATGCAAAAATCAAACAATTCTCTGTGGTGGAACAAAATATCTTTCATTTCACACTCAAATAAATTTTTTTTTTTTGTTTCAAAAGGAATGTTATTATGTTGCCTTGAACGATGGACTAATCCTTTGAATCCGGTACCGACGGGTATCATCCCCCCTAGAACAACATTCTCTTTCAGACCTTTCAACCAATCGATACGACCGCGTAGAGCGGCTTTTGCTAAAACTCGAGCAGTTTCTTGAAAACTCGCTTCGGATATGAAACTTTGAGTATTTAGAGATGCTTTCGTTATTCCCAATAATATAGCTCGGTAACAAATCCCTTCTTCCAAAGCACGCCCCGTTCGTTCCGCTCGCAACAATCCAATGAGTTCTCCGGGTAAAAAAACATTAGACATTCCATCGTCTGAAACCAAGACCTTTGATGTTATTTGACGTACAATAATTTCTATATGTCTATTATGGATCTGCACGCCCTGGGATCGATAAACCTTTTGGATCTTATTAACTAAAGAGATACGACTTTGCACTATAGTTAGTTCAGCACCAATCAAGAATCCCCAAGGAATTGCAAGACTTCTTGTTATACGCCCGTTCCAACCCTCAACTCTCTTGTCTAGGTTCATTGATATTGAATCAATCGAACGCACTTCTAACACTTGTTCGACTTTTGGAAGACCCTGCGTTATATCACCGGATCTCGATTTTTCATATATAAATGTAACTAATGTATCTCCTTCGAAAAGTATTTCTCCATAATGGCCATGAACAGTTGCTCCTGGAGTGGTCAAATAAGACTTCGCCGATCTTATTACAACAGAGTTAATTTGAACAATTATAACTTGACCTGATTTGAGGTGTGGTACATCTTTGGCTATACATACATTTTCGCAAAAAAACTGTCCAAGGGTAATTATTGTGTATTTTTTTTCGCAATAATTATGATGGGGAAAATGCCAATTCAAGTTGAATGGATTCAAAAGGACGTTACTGCATGGATTCGAATTATAAATTCTCCCGATTTCGTCCATTAAATAATATTTAATTACTTGTAAAGTTTGTTTTAAATTGTCAAGTTGCAAATATTTAGTTAACGAGATCTGATTATGAGTTTTTACAAGGTAATAAAAATGCACAATTTGACAGGCTGTTCCTAAAGGTCCTAACGAATTCCTAATTGAAATTCGTGAATTTTTATTAATGGATTCTTTTCTCCCCTTGTAATGTTTTACATCGGTGACTGGACCCATTTGAAAACAATTAGATGATGACAAAATTATCAAAGATTGAGATTCCTTACTTCTATTCAAGAACGTATGAATAGTTCCTTGATTTTGTCTAAATGATTGTTGAATCCTTTCCGTCGAATAAAATGGATTGGTACGATCTGACCTATTATCCGAGATCAATCCGGACACTAGCGGACCATTTCTTTTTCTTATATAGGAAATATGTGATTTCACTAAGTTGATTCTTAGGAAATCTCGAATCAAACCATTTGTACTTACTTCAACAAAGGAAGCATGGGCTTCTTCATTAGAATCATTTTTGTTGTCTTGGTGCCAGGTCAACACTAAACAAGTCCGAACTAATTGAATACAGGTTCCGGAAATTTCCAAAATAGGTTTACGATTTCCATAAAGAATAGAATTTGTAACTCTAAGTTTTAGATTCTCCTTTTCCTGCAACGAATCCTGGGGAAAAAGTGTTTCTAAATTTATACCGTCCGTTATTTCATATATGATTACGGGTCGAAACAAAACAAAATATTTTTTCTTGGTAGGTGTGATCCATTGGACATAGATCCAATTTTTCAATTTTTTTGATTCCTTAAATTTTTTTTTTAACCTTCCCCGTGGTATCAAGACGCCACTGTGTCGGAATATCTTATCCATCTCTACAGGAAAATGGATATCTCCAGAAAAGATTTTAAGTTCAATCTGTTTTTTTTTTTTCTCCACACGTACAACTCCGCCTACTCGGCTTCTTGTATTTAAAGCAATTCGTGTATCTACTCCAATAATACTATTGTTTCGTACCATTATGGTAGAAGATTCGGGTAAAATATGCACCTCTTCGGGAATGAAAAAAAAGCGGTCTACTGTCGTTTGGTATTTTGGCTTAAGTTCTTTAACTTCCCCATACTCAATTAAATCCTCGTTTTTGAGGATTGAATGCAAGCTTATAGCCCCGTATTTAGTAATTCCCGAACTCTTTCTTCTGTATTGCGGATCATCAAAATACGCAAGAATGCTATTTCTCCGAAAAATACCATTTATCGGTATTTCAATCGAAATACTGGAACGTGGCCGTTGTTCCTTCTCTCGTTCTTGATGGAATGGAATGATGAATCTATTTCTTCGCCTCTTTGCTAATAAAACTAAATCAGAATTTTTGTGGAGAATAGAAAGAAATATGAGATTACACTGACCCTTATCTCTGATTCGATTAAATTCTGAATAATCGGGACTACCACTTTCTTTTTTACCAGAAAGACTCGAAGTAACGAATTTATCTTTCCCTTGATCATTCTTTAGTGTATTTACTGAAAAGCTAAAAATAGATTTTCCTTTGGAAGAACGAAAGTAAAGATTCATTTGATCTTGATCTTTATGGATTGAAAAAGGGACTCCACTAGATCTATATGAGCCTCCTGATAATATCCATAAATGACTTGTTTTTGGCAAGAGATGCACGTTACTATATGTAAAATCGGGTGCATGGAGTACATCGGTACTCCAGTGCATTTCTCCCTCTGAGTCAGAATAAATATGTTTTCGAACCCTCTCTTTAAAACTCAAAGTATATGTTCCCGCGCGAATCTCCGCAATCACTTGTTCTGATTCTACATATTGATCATTTTGAACTAAAATAAAACTTTTTGGTGGGATAGTCACGTTATGTATAATATCCTCGCTCTCAATAGTTACATACAAGTCTATATAACATAGAAAAGCGGGATGCCCGTGACGTGTACGTGTAGGATGAACCAAATCCTCATTGAATTTTATTTTTCCGTTAGAGGGGGCTCTTACATGTTCTGCAGTACCCCCGGTGAATACTCCACCGGTATGAAAAGTTCTTAATGTTAGTTGAGTACCGGGTTCCCCAATAGATTGACCCGCAATAATACCTACAGCTTCTCCCAATTCGACGAGGTCGCCATGAGTAGGGCTCCGGCCATAACATAATCGGCAGATCCAAGACGTACTCTTACAAGTAAGGGGAGTTCGGATCACGATGGGTTGTGTTTGAAAGGTTATGAATTGATTGACAAGTCCAATACCAATATCTTGATTTCGAACGGCAATGCATCGTGAGCCTATATATATATTGTCTGCTAATACACGGCCAATCAATGTTTGGATAAAAATTCTTTCCGACATCATCCCATTTCGAGGACTTACAGAAATTCCTCGGATGGTCCCACAGTCTGTTCTACGTACAACAATGTGTTGAACTACTTCAACAAGTCTACGTGTAAGATATCCAGCATCCGATGTTCGTACAGCAGTATCTACAACTCCTTTGCGGGCTCCGTAACAAGAAATGATATATTCTGTTAAAGACAGTCCTTCGCGTA